TAGTAAGTAAGTCATAAGATAAAGAAAATAAATAATGTAAGTAGATTATAAGTTAGGAAAGAAAAATTAGTATAAACAAATAGTAAATGGATAATTAGGGTGTTATATGGGTTAGACGTAAAAAATACGAAAAGGAGGCAAAGGAAAGATAAGGCTGAGTTTCTATAGAGAAATACAATAAAAGAAATCTTAGGAATTGAAACATCTTAGTACTAAGGGGAAAAAAGATCAAGCGAGAATTTCGTAAGTAGTGGTGAGCGAAAGCGAATAAAGATAAAATTAATTATTTATGAATTTCAAAGAGGGTAACAGTCCCGTAATAAATAATAAATTATGGAATATAAAAGTAGAATTATTTGAAGTAAGGTGTTCCATACATCTAAAATAGAATAATATAACATACCGAAAGTGAATTAGTACTGTGAAGGAAAATTGAAAGAGAGGGTAAGGTTTTTAAATGAAATAGATTTTAAAATTTACTATTTACAGGCAGATGGGGTTCATCGTACCTTTTGAATAATGGGTTCATAAGAAAAATATTTGGCAAACTTAAGTTAATAAAATGTAGGTAAAGTGAAAACGAATTTTAATGTAAGGGTGTTAGTCAGATAGAGCCCGAAACTAAGTGATCTAATTATGGGCAGTTTGAAACTTTCTTAATAGGAAGTAGAGGAACGAACCGGTAATTGTAGCAAAAATTTCGGATGACCTGTGGTTAGGGGTAAAAAGCCAATCGAACTTAGAGATAGCTGGTTTTCTGCGAAAACTATTTAAGTAGTGCATCATTAAGTGTAATTTATATATGGTAAAGCACTGGAGGGGCTCATCTATAGGGTGTGTTTAATCAAACTATGAAAGTATAAAAAGTAAAATGATAGACAGACAATGGGCGAGAAGGTTCATTGTCAAGAAGGAAACAACCTAGATCAGAAGTTAAGGTTGTTAAGTAGGGCTAAGTGTTAAAGGGGGTTATTTAATAAAGACAGTGAGGAAGTAGGCTTGGAGCCAGCCATCTTTAAAAGATTACGTAATAGTTCACTTAATAAATTAATAATTCTTAAAGATTATGGTGGCTTAAGTAAATTGATTGCCGAAACTCTGAATAGAAAATAAAGGTCTAAATAGGAAATTGTTTAATAGTATGGTAGCAGAACGTTTAGTAATGGATAAAAAATATGTTGCGAAAGCATACCTGAAGTGATAATGTGAATATGAGTAAAAAACAGTGTGAGAATCATTGCTCACGGCTTAAGGTTTCCAATAAGAGGATGTTCCGAATTGGGTTATACAGTTTTTAAGGTAATTATATTAATAAGAGAAAAAATAGTAAGTGGAAGAAATTATTTAATTAAACTGTACTAAAACTAACACAAGTGGGCTATAAGTGATGGTAGAATTTATCTTAAGGAACTCGGCAAAATAGCTTTGTAAGTTCGCAAGAAAAGGTGCTAATTATTTAATTAATAGGTATAATAAATAATTAGTCTCAGTAAAGAGGGGGTGTCGACTGTTTACCAAAAACATAGCTTTCAGCAAAAAGCCTTTGGTTTGAAGTATTGAAGGTGAGGCCTGCCCAATGATTGTATCTAAATCCAAAGAATAAGATAAGTTGTTTGGTTAAGGGCAATTGAATGGCCGCGGTAAATCTGACCGTGATAATGTAGCGCAATCAATAGCCAATTAATTGTTGGCAAGTATGAATGGCGTCACGAATGCCCTACTGTCTCAAGATAAAAACCAATGAAATTGAAATCGTAGTGAAGATGCTATGTTCAAATTATAAGACGAGAAGACCCCATTGAGCTTTACTGGAGGCTTATATTGTTTTTTTAGAATTAATATTTAGATTATGTGGGTATAATGAGGACCAATAAAATTGGATTTATATGAAAAACCACTTATTAATTAAAGAAAAAAACTAATTATAAAGGAGAGTATAAGTTGGACAGTTTAGTTGGGGCGACTGCCTTCTAAAGAGTAACGAAGGTGTACATAAGGTGAATAATATAATAGTATAAAGTAAGAAGCCTGACAGTAAGAAGGACTTTCAAGCTGACACAAATAAAGATATTAATTTTATTTTGTGGGTTATAATGACCCGTTAGTTAAGAATGGAATTGCTAACGATTAACGAATAAAAGTTACCATGGGGATAACAGCGTAATATTGTTTGAGAGTTCTTATCGATGACAATGTTTGCGACCTCGATGTTGAATTGTGATATCCTGGAGGTGTAGCCGTTTCCAAGGGTTGGACTGTTCGTCCATTAAAATCATACATGATTTGAGTTCAGACCGGCGTAAGCAGGTCGGTTTCTATCTATAATTTGTTTAGGAAACATAAGATATAACTATATTCTAGTACGAAAGGATCGAATGATAGTTATCCGCTGGTGTACCAATTACAAAAAATGTTGTTGGGTGGCTATGATAATATTTAGTAAATTTTTAATCTTTGAATGCATCTTAAAGGAGAAAAAAAATATTATTTTATGTTTCTAGGTTCCCTGGGGGGACAAAGGTCGTTTTAGAATAAAACGTTAATAGGGTTTAGATGGTAAGTTTAAAATTACTAAAATGAGTCTTTATACTAATTTTTCAAATTTATTGGCTCTTATGGTCTAGGGATTAAGACATTAAGTTTTCAACTTAAAAACAAGAGTTTAAATCTCTTTAAGAGTATTGGAGGCATTATTTTATTTATTTGCATTTAGTGTAATTATATCCGGGATAATGGTAATATCTGCATTAAATCCAGTACATTCTATACTATGGTTAATTGTAGCTTTTTCTAGTGCTGCTGTTTTATTTATTTTTTTGGAGGTGGATTTTATTGCATTTATTTTTTTAATAGTATATGTGGGGGCTATTGCAATATTATTTTTATTTGTAATAATGATGTTAAATTTAACTGATTTAGCAGACAGTTTTCAAGATATGTCAAATTATGTTCCAATAGGGTTTTTAATTGGGGTTATTATTTTTTTTAAGGTATTAATATTTTCAAGTGGAAAATTAAGTGGTTTATCTGGGGTAATAAATGATTTTAGGTGGGATTTTCTTGAAAAAGTATCAAATATTGAGGTATTAGGGCGAGTATTATATACTGATTATTATTATTATTTTTTGTTAGCTAGTTTTGTTTTATTAGTGGCAATGATAGGGGCAATTGTATTAACTCATGATTTAAGAGTAGAAATAAAAAGACAAGATATTTTTATTCAAATTAGTCGTCAATTAAAATAATAAAATTATATTAGATGATTATAAATAAGTTTAGGGGTATGACAGAATGGTAATGTATGCCATTGTAAATGGTATTAATAAGAGTTCAATTCTCTTTATTCCTATTTAAGGATTGATAGCTTAAAGGTAAAGCATGTTGCTCATAACAACAAAGAAGTTGGTTCAATCCCACCTCAATCTAGTTTAAGTAAAAAGTAGAAATAATGAAGTTTTATGATATTATATGTTTTAAAGATGTACCAGAGCCATGACAATTAGGATTTCAAGATGCCGCAAGTCCAGTAATGGAGGAAGTAATATTTTTTCATGATCAAATAATGTTTATATTAATAATAATTATAAGTATAGTTTTATGGTTTATAGTTAGAAGTTTAATGACAAAATATTATCATAAATATTTATTTGAGGGGACTTTAATTGAGATAATTTGAACTTTAATTCCTGCAGGGGTTTTAGTGTTTATAGCTTTTCCATCTTTAAAATTATTATATTTAATGGATGAGGTTATTGATCCTGCTTTGACTATAAAAGTAGTTGGGCATCAATGATATTGATCATATGAGTATTCTGATTATGGGGCAGAAACAATAGAGTTTGATTCTTATATGGTGCCAACTTCAGATTTAAATAATGGGGATTTAAGATTATTAGAGGTAGATAATAGATTAGTAGTTCCAATACAGACACAAGTACGAGTATTAGTAACTGGGGCAGATGTATTGCACTCATTTGCTCTTCCATCTTTATCAGTAAAAATTGATGCAGTTCCTGGGCGATTAAATCAAACAAGTTTTTTTATTAAAAGACCAGGGGTATTTTATGGACAATGTTCTGAAATTTGTGGGGCAAATCATTCTTTTATGCCAATAGTAATAGAAGCTGTTTCATTAGAAAAATTTGTAAATTGAGTTGCAACACAAACTGAGTCTATTTAATAGATTTATAAATAATTATTAAATACCTTTATGGGTTTCTATTATGATGAAATGGTAGACATACTAGACTTAAAATCTAGGGCCAATATTGGTGTAGGAGTTCGAGTCTCTTTAATAGAAAAAAGTATTAGTATAAAAAGTTTAATAGGAAGAAAGATAAGAAAAGATATGTATAGGAGTTATAATTATAAAATAATAGGAGTAAAATTATAGTTTATTTAGTTTTTATTATTAAAGTAAATTTAATATAATAAAAGGGTTTATAAAAATTATAAATTAAGGGAAAGAATAATTTATATATAATATGAGGGTTTTATAGTTTTTAGTTATAATAATAGTTAAATAGTAATATAAATGTATTATAGGGTTTTATTATAGTGGGGGGTAAATAAGTCTAAGGTTAGTATTAGTATAGGGGTTTAAGTTTTTTTAATAAAGGTGGTGTGTAGCTTAGGGGGGTAGAGTAGTAAGCTTTTAACTTAAAGGGGGTTGGTTCAAGTCCAACGGCATCAGAATGCCACAGTTAGATATAGTAACATATATAGTACAATATATATGGGTATTAATAGTTTTATTATTATTGTTTTCATTTATCGTTTTAGGAGTATTACCAAGGTTACAGCAACAATTAGCATTGCGTGCTTGGGCAGAAGAAGGATTGATTGGAAGTAATAAAGTGGAAGATAATAAAGAGTCAGAGTCATTAAGTTTATTAAAAAAGGGATTAACAGAAGTTTTTAAGGTTTTATGTAATTAATAATTTAAATGTTAGCAGCTTATTTTGATCAGTTTAATGTAATAAGGTTAATAACAATACATGCCTTTTTAGGGGATTTTTCGGTAACTTTTACTAATTCTTCTATGATGATGGGATTAGGAGTTGCTATAATTTGATTATTGTTAAAGGGAGAAAAGTTAATACCTAATAGGTGACAATCAATAATGGAAATAATTCATAGTAATATGCGTTCAGCGGTTCATGAGAATTTAGGAAAATTAGGACAAAAGTATTTTCCTTTTATTTTATGTTTATTTTTATTTATAGCTATATTAAATATTTTAGGGTTATTTCCTTACGTATTTACACCAACAGCCCATATAATTATAACATTTGGTTTATCTTTATCAATAATGATAGTAGTAACTATATTAGGATTAATTACTTTTAAATTAGATTTTTTAAGTATATTAATGCCAGGGGGTATACCATTAGCGTTAGCTCCTTTTTTAGTAATAATAGAAACATTAAGTTATATGATTCGGGCAATTTCTTTAGGGGTTCGGTTATTTGCAAATATAACAGCAGGTCATTTATTATTTGTAATTATATCTGGGTTTGCATTTAGTATGATTTCAAAGGGGTTTTTAATATTAAGTATTATTCCAATAATGATTTTAATATTTATTACTTTATTAGAAATGGCGGTTGCAATAATTCAAGCATATGTTTTTAGTTTATTAACAACAATTTATTTAAGAGATACAATTTCATTACATTAAGTGGGTAGTAATAAATTGTTGGGCTCATAGCTTAATCGGAAGAGCATTTACCTTCTAAGTAAGGGGTTGTAGGTTCAAATCCTGCTGGGTCTAAATAAGAATAAATGATGCAACAAACATATCATCCTTATCATTTAGTGGATCCGAGTCCATGGCCATATATAGGGGCTTGTGGAGCTTTTTTTACAACAGTGGGGGGAGTAATGTATTTTCATTATAGTCAAAGTTGAGTATTAATTATAGGTTTAACTGTAATTGTATTTACCATGATAGTATGATGGCGTGATGTAATTAGAGAAGCAACTTATCAAGGGCATCATACGTTAATTGTAAAACAAGGGTTAAAGTATGGAATGCTTTTATTTATATTATCTGAGGTTTGTTTATTTTTTTCTTTTTTTTGAGCTTTTTTTCATAGTAGTTTAGTGCCTACTATAGAAATAGGGGCAGTTTGACCGCCAAGGGGAGTAGATCCTTTGGATCCATTTTCAATTCCTTTATTAAATACAGCTGTATTATTAAGTTCAGGTGCAACAGTAACTTGGGCACATCATGGAATTATTAGTGGTAAAAGAAAAGAGGCTATAAGGGGTTTAGCTTTAACAGTAATATTAGGATTAATATTTACAGGTTTACAGGCAATGGAGTATTATGAGGCTCCATTTACAATTTCTGATTCTGTGTATGGTTCAACTTTTTTTGTTACAACTGGAGCACATGGGGGACATGTATTAATAGGGAGTTCTTTTTTATTAGTTTGTTTATATAGATTAGTAACACATCATTTTACTAGACATCATCATGTTGGTTTTGAAGCAGCTGCTTGATATTGACATTTTGTAGATGTTGTTTGATTATTTTTATTTACTTTTATGTATTGATGGGGTTCTTAGAGTTAATAAGAATAAAGTAAGAAGGTTTATTAAATAAATTATTTAGTCTACAGTAGCTTAATGGTAAAGCTTTTGGTTGTTAACTAAAAAAATATCAGTTCAATTCTGGTTTGTAGAGTTAGATGAGTAATAATAAGAAAAATATAAAGTAAAAATAAAATAATATAAATAAGAGAAAAATTAGTATATTTTAATAGAGATATATAGAAAAATGACTAAAACAATTAGAAAGGAAAATCCAATTATAGTGTTAGTAAATAGTATGTTTATTGATTTACCGTCTCCATCTAATATAAGTTATTTTTGAAATTTTGGATCCTTATTAGGGGCTTGTTTAATAATACAGATATTAACAGGAATTTTTTTAGCAATGCATTATTGTTCAGATGTAAATTTAGCTTTTATATCTGTAGCTCATATTACTCGTGATGTAAATTATGGGTTTATTTTAAGATATATACATGCTAATGGGGCTTCTTTATTTTTTTTATGTGTTTATTTTCATATAGGACGAGGTCTATATTATGGTAGTTATATAAAACATATAGTTTGAAATGTGGGGGTAATATTATTTCTTTTAATGATTATTACGTCTTTTATTGGATATGTTTTACCTTGAGGACAAATGTCTTTTTGGGCTGCTACAGTAATAACAAATTTATTATCTGCAATTCCTTATATAGGGGATGATATAGTAAGATGGGTTTGAGGGGGGTTTAGTGTATCTAATGCAACTTTAAATCGATTTTTTAGTCTTCATTATTTATTACCATTTATATTAGCAGGGTTAAGTTTAGTACATTTAATTGCTTTACATGAAGATGGGTCAAATAATCCAATAGGAATAAGATCAGATATAGATAAGGTCGCTTTTCATTATTATTATGTTTTAAAAGATATTTATGGGGTAGTAGTGTTAATAATGATTTTATCGGTAATAGCCTTTTTATTTCCGTATTCTTTAGGGGATGCTGAGAATTTTAAGCCAGCAAATCCGTTAGTAACTCCTGTTCATATAAAACCAGAATGGTATTTTTTATTTGCTTATGCAATACTACGTTCAATTCCAAATAAGTTAGGGGGAGTAGTGGCTTTAGTGTTTAGTATATTAGTATTATTAGTTTTACCTTTAATAGATCAATCTAAATTTAAAGGATTAAGATTTCGACCTCTAAGTAAAATATTTTTTTGATTTTTAGTAGGGGATTTTTTACTTTTAACTTGAATTGGGGGGCAACCAGTTGAAGAGCCATATATTTTAATAGGGCAAATGGCATCAATTTTTTATTTTGTTTATTTTTTAATATTAGTTCCAATTGTGGGTTATATAGAAAATAGATTATTAAAAGTAGTTTAATAATTTTAAGGTAAATTGATGAGGTGGCTGAGTTTGGTAAAGCGGCAGTTTGCTAAATTGTAAAGGTTTTAACTTTGCGCGGGTTCAAATCCCGCTTTCATCGGGTAATATGATTCGGGAAGTAGCTTAATAGGAAAAGCATAGTCTTGATAAGGCTAAAGACGTTGGTTCAATTCCAATTTTGCCGAGTTTAAAAGAATTAAAGTAGTTTAGTGGTTAGCCAAAAAGGTAAGGCATTAAGTTTTGATCTTAAAGATTATAGGTTCGAATCCTGTACTTCTAGGTGGTAAGTTATAAGAAAATAAGTAATAAAAGGAGATTAGGTTAATGGTAGACCGAGAGCCTTCAAAGTTTTAAGAGTTGGTTCGATTCCAACATTTTTTGAGTATAGGTTGTTAATGGTAAATTAGTATAGGGGGGGATAAAATAGTAGATTGTTTGGATGGGGAATATAACAATAAATGAAAATGGGGATAAAAGTTTATATAATGGTAAGTGATATATTAGCAGGTTCAAAATTTATAGGTGCAGGAGCAGCGTGTATTGGAGCAGCAGGGAGTGGTGTTGGAATAGGGACTGTTTTTGGAAATTTAATTATTGGATATGCGAGAAATCCTTCTTTAAAACAACAATTATTTACTTATGCAATTTTAGGGTTTGCGATATCAGAAGCAATGGGATTATTTTGTTTAATGATTACTTTCTTAATTTTATTTGGTCTTTAATTGTGTGTTATATGTTTTTTGTCCCCAAAATAATTTATTTTGGGAGGGGAGTAATATGAAAAAATGTTAGAATTTATATTTATATCGCCTTTATTGGGTGTAATTTTTTTGTTAATAATTCCAAGAGAAAATATAGTGCGTTTATGAAAAACAGCATTAGAGTGGTCATTATTGACATTAACTGTTACAATTCTTTTATGGGCTTTTTTTGATGTTGAAGGTCAATTTCAAGCAGTTAAAAAATTTGAATGAATTTTAAGTAGTGAGCCAGTATTTGGGTTTGCTTTATTTGGGGTAGATGGAATATCAATTTTTTTTATAATATTAACTGCATTATTAACACCTATTTGTATTTTAATTAGTTGAAATTCTATAAAATTTTTAGTAAAGGAGTTTTTATTATGTTTATTATTTATGGAGATATTATTAATGGGAGTATTTACTGTATTGGATTTGGTAGGATTTTATGTTTTATTTGAGGGAATATTAATTCCAATGTTTTTAATAATAGGTATTTGGGGATCTAGAGAAGAAAAGATACAGGCTTCTTATTATTTTTTTTTTTATACTTTTATAGGGTCAGTATTTATGTTATTAGGAATATTTACATTATATAGTTATGCGGGAACAACAGATTATCAGGCTTTATGTTGTTTAAAAATTGAAAGTAAATTACAGTATTTAATTTTTTTAGGTTTTTTTTTAAGTTTAGCAATAAAAATACCTAAAATGCCTTTTCATATATGATTACCTCAAGCACATGTAGAGGCACCAGTGGCGGGTTCTGTAATTTTAGCGGGGGTATTATTAAAATTGGGGGGCTATGGATTTATAAGGTTTTCGTGGCCATTATTACCAGACGCTTCTGAATATTTTGGGCCTTTAATTCAAACATTAAGTTTATTTGCTATAATATATGGTAGTTTAACAACTTGTCGGCAAATAGATTTAAAGCGTATAATCGCTTATTCTTCGGTAGCGCATATGGGATTAGTTGTATTAGGGTTGTTTAGTCATACTATTCAAGGGTTAGTAGCAGCAGTTTTTTTAATGTTAGCTCATGGTTTAGTAAGTTCTGCATTATTTATTATAGTAACTCTTTTATATGATCGGTTTCATACTCGTTTAGTAAAATATTATAGGGGTATAGTGGTTACAATGCCTTTATTTGGGGTATTAATGTTAGTTTTAGTTTTGGCGAATGCTTCTATTCCTTTAAGTTGTAATTTTGTAGGTGAATTTTTTTCTTTATTGGCGGCTTTTGAGTATAGTTTTATTGTAGGGGTATTAGCGTCTTTAGGAATGGTTTTATCTGCTGGTTATTCAATATATTTATATAATAGAGTTTGTTTTGGAGAGGCATCAAAATATTTAAGTTTTTCAAGAGATTTGAATAGACGGGAGTTTTATACTTTAATGCCATTAGTGGTTTTAATAATTTTAATGGGTGTTTTTCCTTTTTCGGTAGTGGATGTTATAAAAAGTTCTACTGTGTTTCAAGAACAGTATTAATTTTAATAGATAAAGGGTGTTTAAAATATTTATTGCAAAAAAGGATTGTGGGTGAGAATAGCTTAGGAGGTAGAGCGATGGTTTGTGGGGCCAAAGGTTAAGAGTTCAAGTCTCTTTTTTTACCGTTAGGGGAGGTTGTAATTTAAAAGGTAAAATGGTTGGTTGTCATCCGATTAATATGGGTTCGATTCCTGTTAATCTCGTAGTATAAAAGAAATTAAAATTTATAATGAGTATAGAGTTTGTAAATATATTTTTATTAATATTATTTAGTGTAACTCTTTCTACTATTATATCTGGGGCTTCTTATATAGTAGGAAATAAGCAACCAGATAGTGAGAAAGTGTCAGTATATGAGTGTGGGTTTGATCCTTTTGGTTCTTCTAGGGTTCCATTTTCGGTAAAGTTTTTTTTAGTAGGTATTCTTTTTTTAATTTTTGATTTAGAAATTTCTTTTCTTTTTCCTTGGTGTGTTGTTTATAATCAAATAAGTTTATTTGGGTTTTGAGTGGTGTATTTGTTTTTAATAATTTTAACAATAGGTTTAGTTTATGAGTGAGCAAAAGGAGGGCTTGAATGAGAATAAAAAATTTAGTTTAATTAAGGAGGGGGGGTATGCTTATAATTTAAAGGGAAAATATCTATCTTCGGAATAGAGTATAAGAGTTCGATTCTCTTTAGGCATTGTGTATTATGAGTATTTAACAATTGGAATAATATTATTTATTTTAGGAATATTAGGAATAGTATTAAATAGAAGTAATTTAATAATAATGTTAATGTCGATTGAATTAATGTTATTAGCAATTTCTGTTTTATTTTTAATAAATTCTGTGGCAATAAATAATTTAATTGGACAAATCTTTACTATAATGATATTAACAATAGCTGCAGCGGAATCAGCAATAGGATTAGCAATTTTAGTGGCTTATTATCGAGTGAGAGGAACAATTGCTGTTAGATCTTTAAATCTTTTAAGGGGTTAATTGGAGAGGGGTTTAAAATTTAAAGAATATTTTTATATAAATAAGAATTGTATTTTTAAAAATAATTACAACTTAAATGGATTGAAATTATGAGTATGTATTTAAGTAGATGATTATTCTCAACTAATCATAAAGATATTGGGACTCTTTATTTATTATTTGGGGCATTTGCAGGAATGATAGGAACAGGATTTAGTATGTTAATTAGACTTGAATTATCTGCTCCTGGTTCAATGTTAGGAGATGACCATTTGTATAATGTGATTGTAACAGCTCATGCCTTTGTAATGATATTTTTTTTAGTAATGCCAGTAATGATTGGGGGGTTTGGAAATTGATTTGTGCCATTATATATTGGTGCACCAGATATGGCATTTCCTAGATTAAATAATATAAGTTTTTGGTTATTACCTCCTTCGTTAACTTTATTATTGGGTTCTGCTTTTGTGGAACAAGGAGCTGGAACAGGGTGGACAGTTTATCCTCCTTTAGCAAGTATACAGGCTCATTCAGGAGGATCAGTAGATATGGCAATATTTAGTTTACATTTAGCCGGTATTTCTTCAATTTTAAGTACAATAAATTTTATAACAACAATTTTAAATATGAGGGCACCGGGGATAACAATGGATCGAATGCCATTATTTGTTTGATCAATTTTAATTACGGCTATTTTATTATTATTATCTTTACCTGTTTTAGCGGGTGCGATTACAATGCTTCTTACAGACAGAAATTTTAATACAGCATTTTTTGATCCTGCTGGAGGAGGGGATCCAATTTTATATCAACATTTATTTTGATTTTTTGGGCATCCAGAGGTTTATGTTTTAATTTTACCAGGGTTTGGAATAATTTCTCAAATTGTACCAACATTTGCTGCAAAAAAACAAATATTTGGTTATCTTGGTATGGTGTATGCTATGGTATCAATAGGAATATTAGGGTTTATAGTTTGAGCGCATCATATGTTTACTGTTGGTATGGACGTAGATACAAGAGCATATTTTACTGCGGCAACAATGATTATTGCGGTTCCAACGGGAATAAAAATATTTAGTTGGGTGGCAACAATGGTAGGTGGTTCAATAAGATTAGATACTCCTATGCTTTGAGCAATTGGGTTTGTATTTTTATTTACTATAGGGGGGCTAACAGGTATAGTGTTAGCAAATAGTTCTTTAGATGTAGTATTACATGATACTTATTATGTGGTAGCGCATTTTCATTATGTTTTATCAATGGGGGCAGTATTTGCTATATTTGGAGGATTTTATTATTGATTTGGTAAAATAACAGGTTATTGTTATAATGAGGTTTATGGAAAAATACATTTTTGATTAATGTTTATTGGTGTAAATTTAACTTTTTTCCCTCAACATTTTTTAGGATTAGCGGGGTTACCAAGACGGTATTCTGATTTTCATGATAGTTTTGCAGGATGAAATCAAATAAGTTCATTAGGGTCAGTAATTTCAATTGTTGGTGTAATTTGATTTATTTATATAGTATATGATGCATATGTGAGAGAAATAAAATTTGTAGGGTGAATGGAAGATGAGGCTCATTTTTCTTCATTAGAGTGGGTTCATACTTCACCTCCAGCTCATCATACTTATAATGAGTTACCATTTGTAATACGTGGTAATTCTGGTTAAATTTAGAATAAAATGGACAGATGTAAATTGTATTTAGGGAAAGGATGACAGAGTGGTTTAATGTGATTGTCTTGAAAACAATGGCTATGGGCTCGTGGGTTCAAGTCCCACTCCTTTCGTATTATAATAAGAAATAATGAAAATATGGGAATAATAATTATAAAAGTATTAATTATTTTAGTGTCATTATTAATTTCAATAGCTTATTTAACTTTGGCTGAGCGAAAGGTTTTAGGGTATATTCAATGTAGAAAAGGGCCGAATGTAGTAGGTTTATATGGGTTATTGCAACCTATAGCAGATGGGTTAAAGTTATTTACTAAAGAAATAATTATTCCTAATCATGCAAATTTTTTTATATATATATTAGCTCCTATTTTATCATTAACTTTAGCTTTTATAGCTTGAGGGGTAATTCCTTATAATCAAGGAGTTGTATTAAGTGATTTAGAGGTAGGTATTCTTTATTTATTTGCAGTTTCTTCAATTAGTGTTTATGCTATATTAATGTCTGGGTGGTCTAGTAATTCAAAATATGCTTTTTTAGGTGCAATTAGGGCAGCAGCTCAAATGATTAGTTATGAGGTTTCAATAGGGCTAATAATAATTTCAGTTGTTTTATGTGTTGGTACTTTAAATTTAATAGAAATTGTTATAACTCAAAAAAATATATGGTTTATTGTACCATTATTTCCTGCTGGAATAATGTTTTTTGTATCGGCATTAGCAGAAACTAATAGAGTGCCATTTGATTTGACAGAGGGGGAATCTGAGTTAGTATCGGGGTTTAATGTAGAATATTCAAGTATGTCGTTTGCTTTATTTTTTTTAGCGGAATATTGTCATATAATTTTAATGTCAGCTTTTGGGGTAATATTGTTTTTGGGTGGATGATTATCTCCTCTTAAGGAAATAAGTTATGAATGAGGGGGTGAATGAACATATAGTGTATTAAGTGAAAATTTAAGTAATTATTGGTGATTTGGTATAAAAGTAGCTATTATAATTTTTTTATTTATATGAATAAGGGCTTCTTATCCAAGAATTAGGTATGATCAATTAATGGCCTTATTATGAAAATCTTATTTACCTTTAAGTTTAGCTTTTGTAGTATTGGTTGGTGGTATTTTAATAGGATTTAATGTTTTACCGCCAATATAGATAATTTGTTATTTATAGATAAGTCAGGGGATATATCAAATAGGTAGATTATTCGTTTTGGGAGCGGGAGGTTATAGGTTCAAGTCCTATTCCCTTGAAAAATGGGAGTGTGATGGAAATGGAAGACATATTTGGGTTAGGTTCAAAGTTTTATAGGTTCAACTCCTATCGCTCTTAAGTTCATTTAAGTTTAGTAATTTTGGTGTTATAGCATAATTGGTATTGCAATAGTTTGCAAAATTTTTAGTATAGGTTCAATTCCTATTAGCGCTTATTAAGTAATAGTCTTTATAGCTTAATTGGAAGAGCATTTACCTTGTAAGTAAGGGGTTGTAGGTTCAAATCCTGCTAAGGGCAGTTAAGTTTTAATGTAAAGTAGTTGTAAGGTAGACTAATGGTTAGTTATCAGGCTCATGATCTGGGGGTGTGGGTTCGAGTCCCACCCTTACTTATTCGAATGGGTTTAATGGGGATAATAAGCCCGGAGATGTTATTAAGTACTGTGGTATTAAGTTTAGTTCTTTATGGTATAAATTTTTCTATAGTAAAAATATCTATTGGGGCGTTTTTTCTAGTAGGGGTAGTTAGTATTCAATTATGGGTAGGATCAATTTATGTGAGTGATTATTTAATATGTTGGACTAATGGGTTATTATTAACAAATAGTTGAGTGGTAATATCAAAAATTATTATTGTAGTCGGTTTAGTGTCATTATTATTAATGTATGGGTTTCCTCGTTTAGAGATAGGGACAAAGAGACAAATGGATAAAGGGTTTTGAATTTATGCTAATGAGGGCTCATGAGTAATATTAGTGTTAATAATAGGATTAAGTTCTTTATTATTGGTGTCTTCAATAAATTGATTATCAATTTATTTAGCAATAGAATTACAAACGTTAACTCTTTTTATTTTAGTAGCAATAAAAAGAGATAGTGTTTATAGTACAGAAGCGGGTTTAAAATATTTTGTTTTAGGTGCAGTATCATCTGGATTATTTTTATTTGGGTGTACTTTATTATATGGGTTAACGGGTGAAACAAGTATACAAGGGGTAAATTCCATTTTAATTTCGGATATAGGAAAAATATTGATTACAATATCTTTGTTATTTAAGTTATCTGCAGCGCCTTTTCATATGTGGGCTCCAGATGTGTATGAGGGGGCTCCAACAATAATAACAGCATTATTAGCAACAGTGCCTAAAGTGGCAGTGTTTTCAATATTAGTACAGATTGGTCCTGTAACAAATGTAATTTTAGTTTGTACTGTTTTATCAATAGTTTATGGGTCAATTGGGGCGTTAAATCAAACAAAAATAAAACGTTTATTGGCTTATAGTGGAATAGGGCATATGGGTTTTATTTTATTTGGTGTTGGGATAGGATCTTTTGAAAGTATTCAGGCAAGTTTAATATATATGATAATTTATATTATTATGACTGTATGTGTTTTTTCAATTATATTATCTTTAAAGTTAACAAAAGCTTTAATAGTGGAGGTTAGTGGATTATCAAGGAAGGATCCGGTAATAGCATTAACTTTAGCATTAATTTTTTTATCAATAGCAGGAATTCCCCCTTTAGCGGGATTTTTAAGTAAATGATTAATATTATTAGCAGGGGTGTCTAGTGGATATTATTTAATTAGTATTATAGTCGTTTTAAGTTCAGTAATAGCAGGGGTTTATTATGTGAGGTTGGTTCAAATAATATTTTTTCCTTTTGGAATGGTAGATTATTCAATGTTAATTTGACAGAAGACTTTAAGAAAGGAACAAAGAATAAATTTAAGTCGGTCTTTATTAATAGGTTTTACTTTTTTTATGGTTTTATTTTTAATGATTTCGCCTAGTTTTTTATTACAAATAACTTATGATGCTGTAATAAGTTTATATTTATAGTAAAATAATTATTTAAGTGATGGTTATTAATAATTTTAAGATGTATATATTAGTATTATTAGTGCCTTTATTAAGTGCAATAATATCAGGGTTATTTGGAAGAAGAATTGGAACTAAAGGGGCAGGAGTGTTAACATCTAGCTGTATAGTAATTAGCGCAATTGTGTCTTATTATATTTTTTATGAAACAATTTTAAATTCTTCTGTTACATATATAAAGTTATGGAGATGGTTTGATTCAGAGTTATTAACAACATATTTTGGATTACAGTTTGATAGTTTAACTTCAACAATGTTAATTGTAATTACTAGTGTATCTGCTTTAGTTCATATTTATTCAATTGGTTATATGTCTGGTGATCCTCATATACCTCGGTTTATGTCTTATTTGTCGTTATTTACTTTTTTGATGATTGTATTAGTGACAAGTGATAATTATATACAATTATTTATTGGTTGAGAGGGTGTAGGATTATGTTCTTATTTATTAATAAATTTTTGGTTAACAAGAATAAAGGCAAATAAAGCAGCAATAAAGGCTATGTTAATAAATAGGGTTGGTGATATAGGATTAGTATTAGCGATGATAAAGATTTTAGATGAATTTGGTGCATTAGAGTTTTCTACTATAAATAGTATTTTAAGTGTATCGGGGGTAAATAAGGAAAGTGTAACTATAATTTGTTTATTATTATTTTTAGGGGCAGTTGGAAAATCTGCTCAATTAGGGCTACATACTTGATTACCAGATGCAATGGAAGGGCCAACTCCAGTTTCAGCTTTAATTCATGCTGCAACAATGGTAACGGCAGGTGTATTTTTAATAATAAGATCTGGGCCTCTTTTTGAGGGCTCTCCTTTAGCTTTAATTATAGTAACAATTTTAGGTGCTTTGACTGCTTTTTTTGCCGCAACTACTGGGGTAGTTCAGAATGATTTAAAAAAAGTAATAGCTTATTCAACTTGTAGTCAATTAGGATATATGGTTATGATTTGTGGATTATCAAATTATTCAGTTAGTTTATTTCATTTAGTAAATCATGCATTTTTTAAGGCTTTATTGTTTTTAAGTGCGGGTTCAGTTATACATGCAGTAAGTGATGAACAAGATATGAGGAAAATGGGGGGTTTAATAAAATCAATTCCTTTAACATATACTATGATATTAATTGGTTCTTTATCTTTAATGGGGTTTCCTTATTTAACAGGGTTTTATTCAAAAGATTTAATATTAGAGTTAGCTTATGATAAATATTATATAATATTTGCTTATTGGTTAGGGGTTTTTTCAGCATTATTAACTGCTTTTTATTCAATAAGATTAATTTATTTAACGTTTATTATGGATTCAAATTCAAGAAAAGAAGATTTGTTAAAAGTTCATGAGTCTTCTTGAAGTATAATTATACCGTTATTATTATTGGCTTTTGGAAGTATTTTTGTAGGGTATTTAGGAAAAGAAATAATACTATCAAATGTAGTTTCTCCAATAATATCAAATTTTATTAAAGTGGTTCCATTATTATTAAGTTTATTAGGGGCATTATTAGCTTTTATAGTTTATAATAATATAATAATAACAGAGTATAAATTAAATATAAGTGTTAAAGTAATTTGATTTATTCGAAATTTATATCATATAATTTATACTTTTTTTAATTCTGCTTGACAATTTAATTATATTATTAATCATTTTTTTGTAAATAATATATGAAAATTTGGTCATTTAATAACATATAGAGTAATAGATCGAGGAATATTAGAAATAATAGGGCCAAAAGGAATATCAAAAGTATTAATAAAATTAACTCAGGTTATTAGTAATTTTCAGTCAGGGATGGTGTTTAATTATGCTTTAATAATGATTGTGTTTACGGCTTTATTTTTATCGGGGGTTTCAATGTTATAAATTTTATTTTTATAAAATAGGAGGGGGGGGGGTTTTAGCTCAATGGGTAGAGCATAGGTTTTGCAAACCTAAGGTTACAGGTTCAAGGCCAGTAAACTCCAATAAGGAATAGGGATAAGGCGATATAGTTTAAAGGGAAAACAATTATTTCATATGTAATAAGATAGGGGTTCAATTCCCTTTTTCGCTTTAAATATTTTTATGGTAAAAATAAGAGATTAAGGGATAAAAATAAATAAAATGATTATTAAGAAAAAAATAAAAATAATATTAAATAAGAGAATTGTTTATTTATAATAGTAAATAAATTGCTCAGATAGCTTAAATGGTAGAGTAAAACACTGAAAATGTTTGGGTTATTAGTTCAAATCTGATTCTGAGCAATGGTTCCTTTGATTTTGGGGAAGATATAAAGCGAGTAACACTTATAATACATGCTAGGAATACAATGCAGTCCATAGAATAACCTTTAGGGGTAAGATATGCTTATGTTTCGTACAGGTGAGTAATATTTCGGAACCAACCAGTTGGATATAAAATTAAAAAATTGATGGGTCGGAATCGTATTAGGTGATTAGAGCCAATGATGCGTAGCTGAGGGGCCACATTTCCACTGAAACAAGGGGGAAACTCGAAAAGAGGCAGCAGTAGAGAATATTGTACAATGTATGAAAGTATGATACAGAGATGTTACATTTGAGAAGACTATCAAATTTATGTGCCAGCAGATGCGGTTATACATAGGGTCTAAGTTTTTATAAGAAAAGGCGTAAAGTGTGTATAGGTGTAAGTGTTTTAAAGGGGTAAATAGAATTAAAATTAAGTAGTAGTAAAATGCTTTAATATTAATAAGAATACCAAAGGTGAAAGCAATTTGCTAGTTAAAACAGACGCTGAAACACGAAAGTAAGGGGAGCAAACAGGATTAGAGACCCTGGTAGTCCTTACTGTAAACTATGATTAGTAGATTATTAATATTTTATTAATAATCAACGAAAACTTAAGAAAATTCCGCCTGAAGTCTACGATCGCAAGATTAATATTCAAAAAATTTGGCGGTTCACTAATCCAATTAGAGGAGCGTGTAGTTTAATTCGATGATCCGCGAATAATCTTACCAAGATTTGAATATAAAGTAAATTAAGGAGTTTATTACTTTAAAATACAGGTATTGCATGGCCGTCGTCAGTTTGTGTTATAAAAGGAGTAGAACGAACTTAGCCCTTAATTAAAATTATTTAAATAATAAAATTTTTAATTTAAGGATGACGTCAGGTCCTTATGATCCTAATATTTTGGGCTATATATGCGCTACAGTCTTATATACAAAAAGGTTTAAGTAAGCTTTAAAGTAGGAGTTCAAAAAACTTTTTGAAATTTAAAGTTTGAAGTTGGATTTAATAGTAATCGAAAAGTAGAGCGTTTCGGTGAATATGGCTCTAGTGTTCGTACAAATCGCCCGTCACCTCCACTAAATAAATAATTTAAAAGTATTATATTAAAATTAAAAATAAAAAATATTTAGTATAATTTAAAAAGTTTTAATTTGAAGCTAATATTAAAGAAAGTTTATAAGGTTGAGGAAGTCGTAACATAGTGAGGGTATTGGAAAATGCTCTCGGATTAATACACATATAATTTATTTGGTAAAATCAGTGATTTCCACTCATTAAAGAAGGGTTCAAATCCCTTTATGTGTAAGGGCTTAGTTAGTATTTAGTTTAATGGGAAAACTTTGTGTTTACACCACAAAAAAAAAAGTTCAATTCTTTTAATACTAA